AAGGAAGAATATTTTATATTATAAAAAATACAAATACGCTATATTATGTTATGCTTAAAAAAAATCGAATGAATAAAAAAAAAATACAAACAGATGTCACGTTTCACGATATATATAGTAGTGGGGGATTATGGGACAAAAAATAAATCCACTTGGTTTCAGACTTGGTGCAACCCAAGGTCATCATTCTCTTTGGTTTGCACAACCAAAAAATTATTCAAAGGATCTACAAGAAGATCAAAAAATACGAGATTGTATCAAAAATTATGTGCAAAATAATATGAAAATATCCTCTAATGTAGAGGGAATTGCACGTATAGAGATTCAAAAAAGAATCGATTTGATTCAGGTCATAATCTATATGGGATTCCCCAAGTTATTAATAGAAGACAGGACTCGAAGAATCGAAGAATTACAGACGCATGTACAAAAAGAACTCAATTGTGTAAACCGAAAACTCAACATTGCTATTACAAGAATTGCAAATCCTTACGGGCACCCCAATATTCTTGCAGAATTTATAGCCGGACAATTAAAGAATAGAGTTTCATTTCGCAAAGCAATGAAAAAAGCTATTGAATTAACTGAACAGGCAGGTACAAAAGGGATTCAAGTACAAATTGCAGGGCGTATCGACGGAAAAGAAATTGCACGTGTTGAATGGATCCGAGAAGGTAGAGTTCCTCTACAAACCATTCGAGCTAAAATTGATTATTGTTCCTATGCAGTTCGAACTATCTATGGGGTATTAGGCATCAAAATTTGGATATTTGTAGACGAGGAATAATAAGAACTTACTTGACTTATATTTAGTTATATCTGGTGATAAAACAAAAAATGGCAAACTCTTTCATTCTTTTTCTGGTAAATAATAAAAAAAAAAAAGAACAATTCTATAAGGTTGAATAAAAATTCGATTAATCATTTGATATAATTGCTATGCTTAGTGTGTGACTCGTTGGTTTTTTTAGGGTTGGGATTCAAAAAAATGGACAGCCCATAGTACAAACTGATAACTATAGAACTAATAACCAACTCATCACTTCGTGTTATCTGGATAGAAAGAACCAGTCAAGATATGATATATAAGTCATATCATTGTAGCAACTGAAATCTTTTTTACATAAACAAAAAAAAAAAAAAACAATCTGATTATGGGTTGTAAAGCAATATATTATGGGTTGTAAAGCAATATAAAGTATACAGATAAATGGAAGGGTGAGAGAAAGATAGAAAAAGAATATTAATGATATATAATTCCAATATGTAAGGTCTATGAGTCATCTCATATAAAGGGAATGTAATAAAGCATCAATACTGATTGATCCATAATTAGACAAATCCGTGCATAGAACAAAAAATCAAGAGCCCCGAGCCAATAAAGACTGAGAAGGTTGACTCAAGAATAAATTTAATTGGAGGCTCCGTTGTAAAATTCAGACCTAATCATTAATCGAGAAGTGGTGGGAACGACAGAACCTGTGAATGCATAAGATTCTATTGAAAACGAATCCTAATGATTCATTGAGTAGGATGGCGGAACGAACCAGAAACCTATTCATTTATTCTGAGAGGTCATGTCATAGACTAATCTTACAACTGAATGTTGAAAGAATAAATATTATGTTGAAAGAGTAAATATTCGCCCGCGAATTTTTTTTTTATTTCTAAATTTTAGTCGATTCGAAATAAAAGGAAAAACAAAATAAAGATTCATTATAGCGTTCTACCAAAACGACATTATCTATAAATAGAATACGTGTTAAATTCTATATTAAACCACAAAAAATTTCTAATTTATAATCGATTAGATCAAATTTCAAAGAATCCCACGATTCCATATATTATTAACCGTGTATTTTTTTTTGTTTAATTATTTTTAATTGTTTAATTCGCGAGGAGCTGGATGAGAAGAAACTCTCGTGTCCGGTTCTGTAGTAGAGATGGATGGAATTGCTAAACAACCATCAACTATAACCCCAAAAGAACCAGATTCCGTAAACAACACAGAGGAAGAATGAAAGGAATATCTTATCGAGGTAATCGTATTTGCTTCGGTAGATATGCTCTTCAAGCGCTTGAACCCGCTTGGATCACATCTAGACAAATAGAAGCAGGGCGGCGAGCAATGACACGAAATGCACGCCGCGGTGGAAAAATATGGGTACGCATATTTCCAGACAAACCTGTTACAGTAAGACCTACAGAAACACGTATGGGTTCGGGGAAAGGATCTCCCGAATATTGGGTAGCTGTCGTTAAACCCGGTAGAATACTTTATGAAATGAGCGGAGTAGCAGAAAATATAGCTAGAAGGGCTATTTCAATAGCGGCATCTAAAATGCCTATACGAACTCAATTCATTCTTTCTGGATAGGAATGTAGAAACAAACGAAAGGGGTTTTTGGGATGAAAAAAAAACAATTGCAGGTTTCTTTTTTTGTTTTGAACAAATAATATTTCTTTTTTTTTTATTTATACCTTTGCATTGAAAAAAAAAAAACCGATAAAAAAAAAATGATATGATTCAACCTCAAACCCATTTGAATGTAGCGGATAACAGCGGGGCCCGAGAATTGATGTGTATTCGAATCATAGGAGCTAGTAATCGACGATATGCTCATATTGGTGACATTATTGTTGCTGTAATCAAGGAAGCAGTACCAAATACACCTCTAGAAAGATCAGAAGTGGTCCGAGCTGTCATTGTACGTACTTGTAAAGAACTCAAACGCGACAACGGTATGATAATACGATATGATGACAACGCTGCGGTTGTTATTGATCAAGAAGGAAATCCAAAAGGAACCCGAATTTTCGGCGCGATCGCCCGGGAATTAAGACAGTTAAATTTCACTAAAATAGTTTCATTAGCACCTGAAGTATTATAGGGGAAGACCTTAATATAGTATTTGAATGAAATTGATTAAATTTATTTAATTAATTAGTAAATTGTTTATCTATCACGTATATATCTTTAATAATTCATAAATATTAAAAAAAAAAAGAATTCATAAATATTCAAAAATTCAGAAAAAAAGAAAAAGAGCATGTTGATTATATCAAAATTCGGGGGAAACAAAAATCTTAGTTTATCATGAGTAAAGACACTATTGCTGACATAATAACCTCTATACGAAATGCTGACATGAATAAAAAAAGAACAGTTCGAATACCATCTACTAACATCACTGAAAATATTGTTAAAATCCTTTTACAAGAGGGTTTTATTGAAAACGTGAGAAAACATCAAGAAAGCAATAAATATTTTTTGGTTTTAACCCTACGACATAGAAGAAATAGGAAAGGACCATATAGAACTGTTTTAAATTTAAAACGGATCAGTCGACCCGGTCTACGAATATATTCTAACTATCAACGAATTCCTAGAATTTTAGGCGGAATGGGGGTTGTAATTCTTTCTACTTCTCGAGGTATAATGACAGACCGAAAGGCTCGACTAGAAGGAATCGGCGGAGAAGTTTTGTGTTATATATGGTAATCTTTCTAATAGCCGACACGGTCATATTTGTGAAAAAAGAGAAAGGACAAGTTTATAATATTATCCCTCTTACATTAGTTGATACTTCAAAGCGGTTTTACCTGGAATGAAACAACAAAAATGGATTCATGAGGGTTTAATTACTGAACAACTTACCGATGGTATGTATCTTCCGGATTCGTTTAGATAACAAAAAAATTATTCTGTTTTTTGTTTCGTAAAGGATTTCATGTAGTTTTATACGTATACTACCAGGAAATAGACTAAAAATTGAGGTAAGTCCTTATGATTCAACCAAAGGGCGTATAATTTAGAGACTCCAAAGCAAAGACTTGAATGATTAGGCGGTTTTTTCAATTTCAACATTCTTTCGTGAGGATACAATTCGAAATTCAAAATTTCAAGAAACTTATTTTCTTCCAATTAAGTAGATTCGGAATTAAAAAAAGGAATGACAAATATGAAAATAAGGGCCTCCGTTCGTAAAATTTGTGAAAAATGTCGATTGATCCGTAGGCGGGGACGAATTATAGTAATTTGTTCTAACCCGAGACATAAACAAAGACAAGGATAATCTTTCTAAAACAAAAAGACTCTCGAAATCTAAAGGACCCGATGTACAGATGTACAAATAAATAAATAAAATAAATTAAGTAAAAAAAAAAAAAAAAAAAAGAATAAGGATCTGTTTTGACATGAAATGGATATATCCATATATCTCTGACTTATATTTATGAGATGATAAAATATGGCAAAACCTATACCAAAAATTGGTTCGCGTAGAAATAGACGTATTGGTTCACGTAAGAATACACGTAGAATCCCCAAGGGAGTTATTCATGTTCAAGCAAGTTTCAACAATACCATTGTGACTGTTACAGATGTACGGGGTCGAGTAATTTCTTGGTCCTCTGCCGGGGCTTGTGGATTCAAGGGTACAAGAAGGGGTACACCATTTGCCGCTCAAACCGCAGCAGGAAATGCTATTCGGACAGTAGTGGATCAAGGTATGCAACGAGCAGAAGTTATGATAAAAGGCCCGGGTCTCGGAAGAGATGCGGCATTAAGAGCTATTCGTAGAAGTGGTATACTATTAAGTTTCATACGGGATGTAACTCCTATGCCACATAATGGCTGTAGGCCTCCTAAAAAAAGACGTGTGTAAAAATAAACATTGAAGAGATTTCAAGAGAAATAAATAATTCAATGATTTGATCAAATAATATACTATGGTTCGAGAGAAAGTAACAGTATCTACTCGGACACTACAGTGGAAGTGTGTTGAATCAAGAGCAGACAGTAAGCGTCTTTATTATGGACGCTTTATTCTGGCCCCACTTATGAAAGGTCAAGCCGATACAATAGGCATTGCAATGCGAAGAGCTTTGCTCGGAGAAATAGAAGGTACATGTATCACACGCGCAAAATCTGAGAAAATACCACATGAATATTCTACCATAGTAGGTATTCAAGAATCCGTACATGAAATTTTAATGAG